GTTCGGCTATCGCAGAAACCCCCGAATCGAGAGCCACTTGGCGTTCCAACCCAGTTCCAACAATGCACTTCTCGGACCGAGAAAGCGGAACTGCTTGACGTTGCATATTTGAACTCATTAAAGCCCGATTTGCATCATTGTGCTCGATAAAAGGAATGAGAGAAGCTCCAATCGAAAAATATTGGAAGGGAAAAATGCTTCGAAGATGAATCTGTTCCCATGCGATAGTCAGGTATTCTTGACGGTATCGAGCTGGAACAACCTGTTCTTCCTGAATGCCCGAATTCAACGCCAAAGAAGTTCCTGTGGATACCATAGAGTATTCATCTCTACTTGATGATAAATAAACCACCCGCGCCTCTTTGGATCTTTCAGAAATTTCAAAAAATGGGCTTTCTAGAGACCCCCCGTGGCCAATCCTAGCATGAATCGCGAAGGATCCAACAAGTCCAACATTGATTCCTTCAGACGTGTCAATTGGGCAAATACGTCCATAGTAACTAGGGTGGATATCTCGTATCCGAAAACTTGCCGTTCGCCCTGTCAATCCTCCAGGACCCAAATAACTCAATTTTCGCCCATGAACGATTTGTGTCAATGGATTCGTTTGATCCAAAACATGAGATAAGGGATGGAGGCCGAAAAACGATTCATAAGTGGTTGTTAATGGAGTTGAAGTTACCAAATTATGAGGAGTCGGTCTAAATTTATGCCTAATTGCTCGACAGAGAGTTCCTCGAACCGCATCTTCTAAACGAACCAGAGCCAATCCGAATTGATCTTGTAAGAGATCTGCTACAGAACGAATACGCTTATTTTTCAAGTGATTCATATCGTCAAGTGTACCCATTCCAAATTTCATTCCGATCAAATGATCCGCAGCTGCCAATACATCTCGCGGTAACAAAAATGTATTGTTCTGAGGTATATCAAGATTCAGTCTCTGATTCATATTTCGTCGACCAATCTTTCCTAACTCACATCTTTGTTGAAAAAATTTCTTTTGTAATTCCTTATATAAGGACTCGGACTCAGAAAATAACGGATCACCACCTACACAAGCAAATTGTTGATAAAATTCCAAAATGGCATTTTCTTTTGACCCGATCGTTTTTTTCTCCTTATCATTCGGGAAAGACAAGAAAATTTCAGGGTAGCAAACATTATCTAGAATTTCTCTTAGATTCGAACCCATAGCTGATGATGGAACTAGAATGGATATTTTTTGTTTCCTACTCACACGAGCCCATATCCTTGCTTTTCTATCAATCTCTAATTCTGATCTTCCTCCCCAATCCGATATTATGGTGCCGGTATAGATAGAAATTCCCTTAGGGTCCAACTCTGAACGGTAATAAATACCGGGGCTTTGCAATATTTGATTGATCACAATTCTGTATATTCCATTGACTATAAAGGTACCCAGGGAATTCATTAGAGGAATGTTTCCAATCAATATGGTTTGCTCTTGCCTATTCCTACCGGTTTTCCAAATTAATCCCGCAGGTACATATAATTCAGAAGAATATGTGAGTGATTCATACACAGCGTCTCTTTCTTTTATCAAAGGTTCTACCAATTGATATGTTTCTACAAAGAATTGAAATTCAGTTTCTTGATCGGTATCTTCTATTTTTGGGAACTTATAAAGTTCTTCCATCAAGCCCTGATCAATGAACCTACAAAATCCCTCAAATTGTATCTTACTAAACCCAGGTATTGTAGACATTCCCTCATTTCCATCTTGTAGCATCTTAAGTTTCCTCTTTTTTTTTTAATCCCCATTCATTATTGGCGCATTCTTCCTCGAACCCTCTGGGTCGAGCTAGCAATGATGGAATGTATATTTTGTTTACTAAATCGCATGAAATTGGATCCAACTCCATATCATATATGGAATGTAGAAAAGAATAATGGGGAAAATACGTGTGGGGAGAGGTCAAAAGAGACTTTTTTTTATACTCAAATTCGAATTTTCAACAGATACAAATTTAGAAAACATTCCTAGAAACATAATTATGTCGATGAGACTTGTGGAGTCTTGTTATAGAATATCCAAAATCATCCAATTTAGGATATTACGACCCGAATTATGACCCTTTTTGGTACCAGAAAAAGGAAAAATTCAGGATTGGATCCGTTCTCTATGAATGAGAGAAAGATAGAATAATCAGGAACAGAATAGAGTTTTTTAGCATTTCACTTTTGCTCCACTTTTTCGCCGATTCCATTGTTCAAATGTTCAAAAAAGGATTAGCAGAGAAGAAAGACATTTTTACCCATTTGTTATTTGGTAGTAGAATTCATGGACTCGGGTTGAAGTAGGTAAGGGGGGTTGTACCTAGGAAGCATACGCAGCTATAGCTATTTCACTATCCGCTACTATCCCAGTTATACTTGAGGCAAGACCGTGCTCGTGCTATATCATAATTTCTATTCTATTATTCCATGAATAAGAAGAATTCCCCGCGTTCCCTTTATATAGGCATATATAGCTACGATACCTGATTAGGGATATCTGTGTCACAATTTCTGTTCTGGGGTTTACATAGATACAGAATTCTTGTTATAATGGAAAGTGAATTGAATTCTTGCTAAAGAATGGATACTGATTAGTTGTGTATCAACTTAATTAGATTAAACACAATTTGAGATCCAAAAACCTTTCCTGAATTCAAGTCAATAGTTAATGGTTCCAAGCTTGCCCTACCCTTTTTCTGTAATGTAAAATCCACATTTTCTCTTTCAGTATAAAAAAAAAGGGGGTTAGTTCTGGATGTTTTGAGATTTTAGATACGCTACAATCAAAATCAATCGAAGGGAGCCAACTGGATCCAAAGAAAGGAGGAAGGATTCCTTTTTTCATTTTTAGTAAAGGGATAAGGAAAGCGGGGTTCAAGATGCAAATCCCATAAACATAAAAAAAGGAGATTAAGGAATAGCCCCCAAAGAGGGGGAAATCCTACTAGCTATTTTTATCATTTTGGCGACATGGCCGAGGGGTAAGGCGGGGGACTGCAAATCCTTTTTCCCCAGTTCAAATCTGGGTGTCGCCTGATCAACAACAACAACCAAAAACCGAAATCCCTTATTTTTTCTGCTAATATGATAAAACTCGACACATTTTTGCCCCAGCAGAAGCGGAATAAGATAAAAAGACTAAGACGGCTGGTACTTGCTTTCTTCTTAAAATCTGCAGACTCTATTCTATCTCAACCCTTGCGTCTAGGCTCCAAGGAAGGATTCTAGTATAGGAAGGTCTAGCTATCAAGACTTACAGATTCCCTTCCACTATGTCTACTGACTGAGTTTTGGGTTCGATTGGATGGGATCAGATTATGAGTTATGGAAAGGGTGTAAGATACCTTGGATACAGACTTACGAGAGTCTCTGACTGCTCAGACATCCAATCCAAAATTGGATAGAGAATTGCCTTTGATAGACTCAGAAAAAAACTTCTTTCTTTTGGGTAACCCCCAATCAAGAATAGAATAGACCCGACTGTCTCTGTGAGACAGTCGGGCGACTTTAAGTATTAGATCAAAAGGGTAAGTAGAGATATGTAATAGGTAGTGCTCCATCTTGATTGAGCATGTTTCCGTGGTCAATAAAAGAAACAGTAGATCTTACTATTCCTACATATGACGTTAATAACATTCCCTTGACAATACTTGAGAATACCAAAAGAGTAACTTACTCTCTTACTTGTGTTTAACGCTTACCGATTCTACCTGAAATCTTATAGACGCTTCTTGTGGGTGGAGTTATTGAATTGATTTCTGACTAGCGTTTGGCGCAGAGTCCCTTTTTGACTCTGCGCCCTGGATTTCACTATTATTAGAGTAGTGATCAATAATGGAAGAATTCCTTGATAGTCATAGAGATGGGGGACATCATTCACATGGATATAGTAAGTCTTGCTTGGGCTGCTTTAATGGTAGTCTTTACATTTTCTCTTTCACTTGTAGTCTGGGGAAGAAGTGGACTCTAGAGGTACGACTCATTGAGTGGAGTTGAGGAATGAAACTTTATCAATTATTTCATATATTGTTATGCAAAACGTTTCTAAAGAAAAACACCTCCATTTCCAAATTCTACTGGAATCGAGTAATGGAATCTAGGAATAATAAAATAACCTTTCAATAAAAAAAATGATTTCAAGAATTCCCATGCTTTTATTCTAGATCTTTAGAAAATACAACTTTCTAGACTAATCGATAGTGTGGTAGAAGGATTCATAGAGCTCTTTCTACCACACTATACTATTCGGATCTTCTATACTGCTAACTCTAGCCCCCTTTTTTCATTTAATACTAATACGTGGAATTTGAATCCATTTCATTTCTTCAATCATGGATAAGAACTACGAAGTCAAGCTTCATTCAAATTAATCATTTTGACTGACTGTTTTTACATATATGATAAGTAAAAAGGCAGTAGGAACTAGAATGAACAGTGCAGTAGCAATAAATGCAAGAATATTTACTTCCATAATCTCATCGTTTTTTTTTTTTTACTTCACAATAACTCGGGATCTAATCCCATAGAGATGAGAAATCGTCTCCTGTAAATTCAATGAGATGAATTGCATCCCCATGATATTTGATATTCAAATTGAATTGGATCCATATCATGAATACCAATATAGGGTCTCTCAAATGGATTCGTCGTCGAGAATTTCATAGTATAATATAACATAAGAAGATCCTTTATACATAACAAATCCAATTTTTGATTCCTGATCTAATCAAGAATCCCGTTGATTTTTTCATTTTTTTCACTCTTTTCTATGGTCTTCCTTATACAACCATCGAATAAGGTATCATCTGACCCGTCTTCCATTAGTCACAAACAGTAGAACTGAAAAAAAGAAGGAGTTAAGTTCGAAACTAAGGGTTTTAGGATCTTCTTTTCTTGACAGACAAAGAGGTGTGACTAAGAGGGGTCCCGGTCTAAAATCTCGAAGATTTCGAGAAATTCACTATTTTTTTTGAGTTTGC